GAAAAAAATATTCATTCTAATAAAAAAAGTTATCATAATAAAATATTAGAATCATTAAAAAAATTTTGTCAAATATTAAAAAGAAGAAATACTCGATTAATCCGTAAATTTGATTTTTTTATCAAATTTTTCATGGAAAAAATATACATAGATTTTTTTCTATGTATCATTAATATTGCAAGAACCAATGCACAACTTTTTATTGAATCAAGAAAAAAAATGATCGAGAAATCCATTTCCAATAAGAAAGAAAATGAAAAAAGAATTAAGAAAAGAAATACAAAAAAATTTCACTTTATTTTAACTAATAAAAATTCCCTTGATAATATTCAAAATAAGAATTCAACAACTTTTTGTAACTCGTCCTCCTTCTCGCAAGCATATGTATTTTATAAAATATCGCAAACTCGAGTTATTAACTTCTATAAATTCAAGTCTATCCTTCAATATCATGGAATATCTCTTTTTCTTAAAAATGAAATAAAGGATTTTTTTCGGAAAGAGGGAATATTTCATTCTGGATTGAGACATAAAGACTTTTGGCATTCTGAAAGGAATCAATGGAAAAACTGGTTAAGGGGGCATTATCAATATGATTTCTCTCAGATTAGCTGGCTAAAATTAGTACCAGAAAAATGGCGAAATAAAGTCAATCGACACTGTATGACTCAAAAAAACGATTTTAACAAATGGGACTCATATGAAAAAGAAGGATTAATTCATGATGAAAAACAAAATGATTTCGAACCTGATTCATTACTGAATCAAGAATATAAAAAATCATCTAATTTTAAAAAACATCATAGACATGATTTTTTCTCATATAAATCTATTAATTATGAAGAGAAGAAAGACTCATATATTTATAGATCACCATTACAAATAAATAGTAAAGAAGAGATTTTTGATAATTACAAGATAGATAAACGCAAATTTTTTGATATGCCAGATGGGCTACCTATTTATAATTATCTAGGAGAAAATGATATTATGGCTGAGGAGAAATTTCCAGATAGAAAATTTTGTAGGTGGAAAATGATTGATTTTTGCCTTAGAAATAATAAGGTCGAGATTCATTACTGGGCCAATAGCGGCACCAAGAATAAGAATCAAAAAATGAAGAGGGGTCCTTTTTATTTACCAATTTCTAAAAATTCAAAAATCAACCGATTCAAAAAAAAAAGATCCTTCTTTGATTGGATGGAAATGAATGAGGAAATAGTAGGTCGTATTAGTTCGAATCCAGAACTAGAACTTTGGTTCTTCCCAGAATTTGTGCCACTATATAATGCATATAAGATTAAACCGGGGATCATACCAATAAAATTACTTCTTTTCAACTTTCATTTGAATGGAAATGAAAACATTAAGAAAAACATTACTGAAAGTAACCCTTTAATAGAATCAAATAAAAAAAAAAGAATTCTTAGATTCGAGAATGGAAATCAAGAAGAAAAAGATCCTCTAAACCAAGGGGAAGGGGCTCCTCTATCAGATGAAAATGGAGGTAGATCAGGCATAAAAAAACAACGTAGAAAAAAAAAGGCCAACATGAGCCCCGAAGCTATAGAGCTTTATTCCTTCCTAGAAAGTTTTTTGTATTTTCAATTGAGTTGGGAAAGGGTTGTAAATAAAAAAATGGTCAATAATATTAGAGCCTATTGTCTCCTGCTTAGATTGAGAAATCCAAAGGACGTTGCTATATCCTATCTTAAACGGGGAGAACTGACTGTGGATATTTGGACTCTAAAAAGGCGCACTCCTAGAGAATTAAGTACAAGCGGAGCATTGATTATCGAACCGACTTATCCTTATCCGTCTATAAAAAACGATGGACAATTGATTCTATATCAAACCATAGGTATTTTTTTGGTTCATAAGAATAAATACCTTCATAAGAATAAATACCAAAGGAATCAAAAATTTCGAGAATGGTTTGATAAGAATAAATTTGATGAATCCATTTTAAGACATCAAAAAATGACTCAAAATAGAGACAAAAATCATTATGATTTCTTTGTTCCTGAAACTCTTTTATCCCCTAAAGGCCGTAGAGAATTGCGAATTCTATATTTTTTAAACTCAAGGGATAGAAATGATATACATAGAAATCCGGTATTTTGCAATCAGGTAAAAAACTGTGGTCAAGTTTTAAATAGAGGCAAATATCTCGGTATCGATAAAAAGAAACTAATTAAAATGAAGTTCTTTCTTTGGCCCAATTATCGACTAGAAGATTTAGCTTGTATGAATCGCTATTGGTTTAATACTCATAATGGCAGTCGTTTCAGTATGGTCAGGATACATATGTATCCACGGTTGAAAATTTGTTAGTTACAAGTCCATTTACATGAATTTTGCCATATATACATATATTATTAGGTAATAGAATATGTCGGCTATATGAAAACAAATAGATAGACGCGAGGATTGTCTTACATTCCATCCTGAAAGAGGATACTAATTTAATGACATACATATTATCAATTAGATCTATAAATAAATGAACAAAATCTTCTTTTTTTTTTTTATTTGTATAGGAATACAAAAAAAGATAAGAAGATTTTGTTCATTTATTTATTTTATAAAAAAAGTAGGAAGTTTATAATGAACTTAAGGTCATTCTGTATATCAAAATGACTAATATTATTATTACTGATTAATCAAATTCACATCAAAAAATTATAAATTATAAAAGGGGATAAGATTTTGTTTTATGGTAAAAAATTCATTCATCTCAGTTATTTTTCAAGAAAAAAAAGAAGAAAAGCGGGGGTCTGTTGACTTTCAAATAGTAAGTTTCACCAATAAGATACGAAGACTTACTTCCCATTTGGAATTGCACAGAAAAGACTATTCATCTCAGAGAGGTCTACGAAAAATTCTGGGAAAACGTCAACGGCTGCTGTCTTACTTATCAAAGAAAAATCGAGTACGCTATAAAGAATTAATTAGTGAGTTGGATATTCGGGAGTTAAAAAATCGTTAATTTAAAAATTTTTACTTAGTTTTTTCATTTATTAGATCTTGAGAATTTTGATAAACTTCTTTTCGTTTTCAGCAATTCATGTAAGAATGAATCGAGGAAAAACTTATGAATAGACCAGCTACAGAAAGAGACCTTATGATAGTCAATATGGGACCTCACCACCCATCAATGCACGGCGTTCTTCGCCTCATCGTTACCTTAGACGGTGAAAATGTTGTTGACTGCGAACCAATATTAGGTTATTTACACAGAGGAATGGAAAAAATTGCGGAAAACCGAACAATTATACAATTTTTACCTTATGTAACACGTTGGGATTATTTAGCTACTATGTTCACAGAAGCAATAACCGTAAATGGACCAGAACAATTGGGAAATATTCAAGTGCCTAAAAGAGCGAGCTATATCAGAGTCATTATGTTGGAGTTAAGTCGTCTAGCTTCTCATCTCTTATGGCTTGGACCTTTTATGGCGGATATTGGCGCACAGACCCCTTTTTTCTATATTTTCAGAGAAAGAGAATTAGTATATGATCTATTCGAAGCTGCGACTGGGATGAGAATGATGCATAATTATTTTCGTATCGGAGGAGTAGCAGCCGACCTGCCTTATGGCTGGATAGATAAATGTTTGGATTTCTGCGATTATTTTTTAACAGGAGTTGTTGAATATCAAAAACTTATTACGCGAAATCCCATTTTTTTAGAACGAGTTGAAGGAGTAGGCATTATTAGTGGAGAAGAAGCAATAAATTGGGGTTTATCCGGACCGATGCTACGAGCATCTGGAATACAATGGGATCTTCGTAAAGTTGATCATTACGAGTGTTACGACGAATTTCATTGGGAAATCCAGTGGCAAAAAGAAGGAGACTCATTAGCTCGTTATTTAGTCCGAATCAGTGAAATGACGGAATCCATAAAAATAATTCAACAGGCCCTGGAATTCCTTCCAGGAGGTCCCTATGAGAATTTAGAAATCCGATGCTTTGATAGAGAAAGGGATCCAGAATGGAATGATTTTGAATATCGATTCATTAGTAAAAAACCTTCTCCCACATTTGAATTGCCGAAGCAAGAACTTTATGCGAGAGTTGAAGCCCCAAAGGGAGAATTGGGAATTTTTCTAATAGGGGACAAAAGTTGTTTTCCTTGGAGATGGAAAATTCGCCCGCCGGGTTTTATCAATTTGCAAATTCTTCCTCAGTTAGTTAAAGGAATGAAATTGGCTGATATTATGACGATACTAGGTAGCATAGATATCATTATGGGAGAAGTTGATCGTTGAAATGATAGTTTATACAACAGAAATAGAAGTACAAGATATTAATTCTTTTTCCAGATTGGAATTTTTCAAAGAGGTCTATGGAATCGTATGGATCTTTGTCCCTATTTTGACTCTTGTATTGGGGATCACAGTAGGCGTACTGGTAATTGTATGGTTAGAAAGAGAGATATCCGCAGGAATACAACAACGTATTGGGCCTGAATACGCCGGTCCTTTGGGAATTCTTCAAGCTCTAGCAGATGGGACAAAACTGCTTTTCAAAGAGAATCTTTTTCCAGCTAGAGGAAATACCCGTTTATTCAGTATTGGACCATCTATAGCAGTCATATCAATTTTACTAAGTTTTTTAGTAATTCCTTTTAGCTATCATCTTGTTTTAGCTGATCTCAATATCGGTATTTTTTTATGGATTGCCATTTCAAGTATTGCCCCTGTTGGCCTTCTTATGTCAGGATACGGATCGAATAATAAATATTCCTTTTTAGGTGGTTTACGAGCTGCTGCTCAATCGATTAGTTATGAAATACCATTAACTTTATGTGTTTTATCAATATCTCTACGTGCGATTCGTTGAAATACAAACTTTTCTTTCTTTTCCCTATTCATTCTTTTCTTTCGCTTTAGAAAACAAGTTGAACGAATTGAATAGATATTATTTATTATCCTTTTGGTTGATAAAGTAAATTAGATAGTTATATATGAGTGAAAGAAAGCAGCTTATAAATTTGCAGTAAAAAAAATGGAGTCTCATTTCCTATGTACAAGACAAGAGTTAAGTGGAAATAAACATAAGCGGAAGAGGTCCTTTACCCCAAGACTGGTTGATTAGACAACCCAGCTTGAAGCGGGCTCAAAAGATCAACCGTATGGCCTTTTCACTATTCTTTGTATGAATTACCTACCATACATGTATTATCAAACGAAACGGGCGATTGAACAAAAAATGAGTGGATGATTAGGAACACAAAAATGCACAAAGGATTAGTAATGGAGATTATGGAAATTCTCTAAAAAGATATTTCTGCATAACATAAAAAGAATACTAATTGGGGCTTTAAATTGGTAGAAATGATAAGGCAGTACTTCCCCCGATTCCGATCCAGAGTATGCTCCTATCCACCCATTAAAGCAATGACTATCAGGAACGAAATAATCCTTTATTTTTGATTTTAGTTTTAGCCCCTTCTCTTATATTGGTTTTATAAGAAAGAAGAATAGGAACGAAAAACAAACAAGAAAAAAAAAAGAAATCTTTTTTATTCCGTCTTTTTCATATATTTAGCATAGATTTAGAGAGATATAATTTGTCTCATGATTCATTAGCTAATGTAACGTCTAATTCCTTTTCGTAATCGAAAATGATGGGTTGAAATAAACTATTTATTGATATTTCTGAAAGGAGTTTTTTATTTAAGGATTAAGTTATTACTCAACAAAGTCAAATTATTAACGGGTGAGATCAATTCGGAAGCGCCTTTATTTATTATTATTTTAGAGTATAGCAGACGGAATTCCATTGGTATAATTTTGGACCCTCAAATAGATTTTGACTCTTTCTATTCTACAACCATAGCTAGCTAAATAGTAAATAATACTGATCTGGTCCTTAGATTTTTTTTGACCCACGAGGAGCCGTATGAGGCGAAAACCTCATGTACGGTTCTGGAATAGCGGTGGGAACAGTGATGTTATCACCGACTATGATTATCTAACAGTTCAAGTACAGTTGATATAGTTGAGGCGCAGTCAAAATATGGTTTTTGGGGATGGAATTTGTGGCGTCAGCCTATAGGATTTATCGTTTTTCTAATTTCTGCCCTAGCCGAATGCGAGAGATTACCCTTTGATTTACCAGAAGCGGAGGAAGAATTAGTAGCAGGTTATCAAACCGAATATTCGGGTATCAAATTTGGTTTATTTTATGTTGCTTCCTATCTAAATCTATTACTTTCTTCGTTATTCGTAACGGTTCTTTACTTGGGTGGTTGGAATATTTCCATTCCATACATATTTGTTCCTGAGCTATTTGAAATAAATAAAGTGGATGGAATCTTTGGAACTACAATTGGTATCTTTATTACATTAGCTAAAACTTATTTGTTCTTGTTTATTTCTATCACAACAAGATGGACTTTACCTAGGTTAAGAATGGACCAACTTTTAAATCTTGGATGGAAATTTCTTTTACCAATCTCTCTCGGTAATCTATTATTAACAACCTCTTTTCAACTTTTTTCACTGTAAATAGCAAACAATAGACTTGGTTTAAGTTCAAACAAGAGAAAGAAACGAAGATAAAACTATTCATATAGATTCCTGATATGTTCCCTATGGTAACTGGGTTCATGAATTATGGTCAACAAACAGTACGAGCAGCAAGGTACATTGGTCAAAGTTTCATGATTACCTTATCCCACGCAAATCGTTTGCCTGTAACTATTCAATATCCTTATGAAAAATTAATCACATCGGAGCGTTTCCGCGGCCGAATCCATTTCGAATTTGATAAATGTATTGCTTGTGAAGTATGTGTTCGTGTATGTCCTATAGATCTGCCTGTTGTTGATTGGAAATTTGAAACTGATATTCGAAAAAAACGATTACTTAATTACAGTATTGATTTCGGAATTTGTATATTTTGTGGTAACTGCGTTGAGTATTGTCCAACAAATTGTTTATCGATGACTGAAGAATATGAACTTTCTACTTACGACCGTCACGAGTTGAATTATAATCAAATTGCTTTGGGCCGTTTACCAATGTCAGTAATTGATGATTATACAATTCGAACAATTTTGAATTCGCCTCAAAGAAAAACTGAGTAGGTAACCGCCCTATTCTATTAAATAAAGAGAAATTACCAATTCTTAAGGTTCCGTTTTTTTGGTTTAAATTAAAAGAATGAGATAAGGTCTTTCTCTTTGTTTGGCCAATAATGAAAAATTCAACTAGAAATTCATTGGTTGATGAGAATTTCGACTTTTTTATTAAAAATCTATCAATAGAGTCGTAATTTTTTCGAAAAATATACTTTCAAAAAATATCCTTATTCTTAATTTAATTTCTTAATTTAAGAAAATAAAAGAATCAAAAAAGAAACTGTCCAACAATTGTACCCATATCATACCTAATAGATTAGAATTGAATTCAATTAGGAACCTATCATAAAATGAAAATCAAAAAACCTTTAGTTTTTTCCCGGTCGGGTCAATACGATCATGAAAAGCATTTCAATTTATCTCCTATTTTACATATAATGGATTTGCCTGGACCAATACACGATTTTCTTATAGTTTTACTGGGATCGGGTCTTATATTAGGGGGACTGGGAGTAGTATTACTTACCAATCCAATTTATTCTGCCTTTTCGTTGGGATTGGTTCTTGTTTGTATATCCTTATTCTATATTCTTTCAAATTCTCATTTTGTAGCCGCTGCCCAGCTCCTTATTTATGTAGGAGCCATAAATGTTTTAATCATATTTGCCGTCATGTTCATGAATGGTTCAGAATATTACAAGGATTTGAATCTGTCGATCGTTGGGGATGGGGTTACTTCACTGGTTTGTACAAGTATTCTTCTTTCGCTAATTACTACTATTTTCGATACGTCATGGTACGGGATTATTTGGACTACAAGATCAAACCAACTTATAGAACAAGATTTGATAAGTAATAGTCAACAAATTGGAATTCATTTATCAACAGATTTTTTTCTTCCGTTTGAACTGATTTCAATAATTCTTTTAGTTGGTTTGATAGGCGCAATTGCTGTGGCTCGTCAGTAATAAATCGTTATAACTAGCAACAGCAAACAATTCAAATTTCACTTTCTTCTATGTTATCCCACCTATTTCACAAAAATTCTATTTGAATACTGTTCATGTCTAAAAGGGATATTCTTTTATTTGATCTATTTTCAATACATTCTTTTGTTCCGTACTTGTTTTGTTCTATTCTAGTCAATCTCGAATCTGTTGAATTTTTGTTCATATTGAAATGAACCGACATTGATAAGGAGTTGGTCAATGATGCTCGAACATGTACTTGTTTTGAGTGCCTATTTATTTTCTATCGGTATTTATGGATTAATCACGAGTCGAAACATGGTTAGGGCTCTTATGTGTCTTGAACTTATATTGAATGCAGTTAATATCAATTTTGTAACATTTTCTGATTTTTTTGATAGTCGCCAGTTAAAGGGAGATATTTTCTCAATTTTTGTTATAGCTATTGCAGCCGCTGAAGCAGCTATTGGGTTGGCTATTGTTTCGTCAATTTATCGTAACAGAAAATCAACGCGTATCAATCAATCAACTTTATTGAATAAGTAGGAATAATAATCAAAATTAGAATATCCACCAATTTGAATTAGCATGTAGAATATGTTAGAATCTAGATTCTATTTACGAAAACGTAATAAATCAAAGTATCTTAGCCACTTCTCATGAGCTGATCCAGAAGTCCATTGATTAGAAAATTTCTGGTAAATCGTTGATTCATCTGGCGTTTAAATATATGATTCATTTACAAGTTTACTAGATCGAAATTTGATAACGTTCAAAAATTCATAGATCCCATGTCACATTCAGTAAAAATTTATGATACATGTATAGGGTGTACCCAATGTGTCCGAGCGTGCCCCACCGATGTGTTAGAAATGATACCTTGGGATGGATGCAAAGCTAAACAAATTGCTTCCGCCCCAAGAACAGAAGACTGTGTTGGTTGTAAGAGATGTGAATCTGCCTGTCCAACGGATTTCTTGAGTGTTCGAGTTTATTTATGGCATGAAACAACCCGAAGTATGGGTCTAGCTTATTGATATGTTCCGTAAAACCCACTTGAATACATTTTGAATACATTTTATTTTTTTACTGAAAAACCCGTACTCAAAAAAAAAAAAAGAATAAAGATTCTATTTTCGAGCGCGGGTTTTTCTGGTCCAAGTGTATCTTGTCTTTACCACGAATTACTTTCCTTGGTTAACAATAATTGTAGTTTTGCCAATATCTGCGGGCTCTTTAATTTTCTTTCTTCCTCATAGAGGAAATAAGCTAATTAGGTGGTATACCATTTCTATATCCACCTTAGAACTACTTCTAATGACCTATGTATTTTGTTATCATTTCCAATTGGACGATCCATTAATCCAGCTGGCGGAAGATTATAAATGGATCAATTTTTTTGATTTTTACTGGAGATTGGGAATAGATGGACTTTCTATAGGACCTATTTTACTGACAGGATTTATCACAACTTTAGCTACTTTAGCGGCTTGGCCAGTTACTCGGGATTCCCGACTATTTCATTTCCTGATGTTAGCAATGTACAGTGGTCAAATAGGATCATTTTCTTCTCGAGACCTTTTGCTTTTTTTCATCATGTGGGAGTTAGAATTAATTCCTGTTTATCTACTTCTATCTATGTGGGGGGGAAAGAAACGTCTGTATTCAGCTACAAAGTTTATTTTGTACACTGCGGGAGGTTCCTTTTTTCTATTAGTAGGGGTTTTGGGTATCGGTTTATATGGTTCTAATGAACCAACATTCAATTTTGAAACATTAGCTAATCAATCGTATCCTCTCGCACTGGAAATAATATTCTATATTGGATTTCTTATTGCTTTTGCTGTCAAATCACCGATTATACCCTTACATACATGGTTACCAGACACCCATGGGGAGGCACATTATAGTACTTGTATGCTTCTAGCCGGAATCTTATTAAAAATGGGAGCATATGGATTAGTTCGGATCAATATGGAATTATTACCCCACGCTCATTCTATATTTTCTCCCTGGTTGATGATAGTAGGCACAATGCAAATAATTTATGCAGCTTCAACATCTCTTGCTCAACGTAATTTAAAAAAAAGAATAGCCTATTCCTCTGTATCTCATATGGGTTTCATAATTATAGGAATTGGCTCTATAACCGATACGGGACTCAACGGAGCCTTTTTACAAATAATATCTCATGGATTTATTGGCGCTGCACTTTTTTTCTTGGCAGGAACGAGTTATGATAGAATACGTCTTGTTTATCTCGACGAAATGGGCGGAATGGCTCTTCCAATTCCAAAAATGTTTACGATGTTCAGTATCTTATCGATGGCTTCTCTTGCATTACCGGGCATGAGTGGTTTTGTTGCAGAATTGATAGTCTTTTTTGGAATAATTAGCAGTCAAAAATATTTTTTAATGCCAAAAATATTAATTATTTTTGTAATGGCAATTGGAATGATATTAACTCCTATTTATTTATTATCTATGTTACGTCAAATATTCTACGGATACAAGCTATTTAATGCTCCAAACTCCTATTTTTTTGATTCTGGACCAAGAGAGTTATTTGTTTCGATCTCTATCTTTCTACCCGTAATAGGTATTGGTATTTATCCGGATTTCGTTTTATCACTATCGGGTGAGAAAGTCGAAGCTATTCTAGCTAATTATTTTTATAGATAGGTTTTAGTAATAAAAAAAATAAATCCTATTTAAAATGATTTTGAAAATGATTTGCTTTACAATTGAAAAAGGTGAAAAAAAAATGATTTTTTCTGTTCTTAGGTTTCATTTTTTTTTAAGTTGAGTAAAAAAGAAAGAAAAAGTCAAAATCAAATTGAATTTGAATCAGATATGTTTGGCCTTTGTGAGAACCTTTTGAATCAAGTACAAGTAGCGGAGTGATTCAAAAGGTTCTTTTCTTGGCGGCTTACATTAAGTTTTCTTATGTATATTATATGCTGTCCTATGTTTGTATTTGTTCTGCTTTTTCATTCAATTCGATGTTAATGGAAATGAACCATAGCTATGTAAACCTATTCCTAATAGATTGACTCCAAAATAGCATATCCAAATTATAAGAAAGCCCGCGGAAGCCACAATTGCAGAATTTACACCTTCCAAATTTTGATTTGTTCGGGTATGTAAATAAATCGCGAATATGGTCCAAGTAATAAATGCCCAAGTTTCCTTGGGATCCCAATTCCAATATGATCCCCATGCCTCATTAGCCCATACTGCTCCCGAAAGAATCCCTATGGTTAAAAAGAGAAACCCGAGACTAATAATACGATAACTCCAATAATCCAATTGTTGAACCAATTGATACCTGTAATAATTTCGAGAATAAAGAAAATAAGTGTTTAGTAAAACATTCTTTCTCTCATCCAGGTATTTCATTTCCTCAAAGGAAAATGCCGTATTTAATAAAATATTGCTTTTGCTAAAAATCTTTATGACTTTTCGAAATGTAATGACTAGAAGGGCTACTGATAATAATGATCCACATAAAAGAGCTGCATAGCCAAATACCATCATACTTACGTGCATCATTAACCACTGGGATTGGAGAGCAGGTACTAATAGCGCGGATTGATACATTTTGGTTAAAAGACCCGAAGTAACAAAGCCTTGGGTAAAAATAGCACTTGATGCGGTTATTGCACTTAAAGCATTTTTATGCTTTTTAAAATGAAAATAGGAAACCATATGAATAATGGAGAAACTCCATGAAAGAAAGATTAATGATTCATATAAATTACTTAATGGAAAATGCCCCGAATAAATCCAACGAGTGACTAATAATCCTGTTATACAGAAAAGGGTGGCTATCATACCCCTTTCTGATGAATCATATAGTCCTACGACTTCATCGACTAATAAAGTTAAAAAATGAATTGTAATTACAATTGAAACGATCGAAAAGGATATATGAGTTAATATATGTTCTAAAATTGAAAAAATCATAAAATAAAGATTATGAAAAAAGGAGAAGAGAAGGTTTCTCGATTATTATTATATGGAATGGAAATTCGGAATTTATTTTATTATAGGATTTATATTATACCTTTTTTATAAGACGCTATGCCGCCACTCGGACTCGAACCGAGATGCTCTAGCACTGCTTCCTAAGAGCAGCGTGTCTACCAATTTCACCATAGCGGCTTGCTCAAAATAATAATAACTCATGTTTTATTCATATTCAACCGTCGAGATTGAATGAAGGGGTCAATCCAATGCAATATTTATTTTGTAGGAAGCTTTAAAATTGATGAATAAAAACAGGTTTCATTTCAATAGAAGTTTGAGGGTTAAAAAAAGAATCTTTATTATCCTTTTTTTATTTAATTAAAAATTTCTAGTTTCTAAAGTAAAGTAGCAAGAACGGAAGTTTTGTAGTTCCTGTTTTACTAAAATCGAACTTTTTCGTTCTAACTAAAAAACTAAAAAGTTGTGACTTCCATTCATGAATAGAGCTCAAAATGTTCTTTATCATTTCCGTTTGTTAATAATTCATTTTTATTTACATATAATATGATTTTTATGAATGAATCACTGAATAAAAAAGATGGTTTTGAGTATCACAATTTAAACATGGCATCTACAGATTTCAAAGGATTTAAAAAAATTTATGTAATTTGCATAGCTTTGGATTGTCGTAAACATGTCTAATGTAAAAAAGTTTAGATTCCTATCATAATTGGGCCATCCTTTAAAATAAAAAAAAAGGATTTCTGATTTCTAATTTAGAATTCGAAAAAAATGACTTGCTTCATCTTCCCATACAAACATAGGATTTTTTTATCACTTTAAATTGAGGCATTATTTGTGTATCCACTAAATAGGAAAAGGTCTCTTTCCCAATTGGGTTTATGGGAAGGATATAAAATAATTCAGAGTAATACTACTTTAGATTCAGAAAGTTACAAAATGAAAACTTCATCAATTAGTTTCAAGAACCCATTGATTTTGACTAAACTAAGGATCTTATATATCTTCTGCTATAATAATAATAAATTATAGATAATAAATACGATAGAGAAAATAGAAATAAAACACTAACAAGTTATTATAATACACAAATAGGAATAGGCGATGGGGAAATAAGAATCCCCCACCCCGAAAAAAAAAAAAGAAAAGATGAACTCAACTAATTACAAAATTTTTCAAAAATGAAACGTAAATTACTGCTAAAAAGAAAAGTACATAAAATAAAAAAAAGAATAGATAAGAAGAAATGCGACTTCCCCCTACGTATTTAAGACTTTCTGCTATTAAAAAACAAGAGATGCCTAACCCATTTAAAATTCCATTAATCGTTTGCCTATCGAAAAAATAAGTTAGTTCAGATAATCGTCTTATAGTTTTTGTTAAGAACGTATCATAAAAACTATCTAAATAAGCACAATTATATGACCAATTATATAAAAAATTTATTATTTTGTCCCAAATTTTTCTATTAGGTGCTCTTTTCACAAAAAAATTAAAGAAGTTCAAATTTTGTAAAGACGAATAAAAAGGATTATATAAAAAAAAAGCTATAAATATTCCAAAAAAAACTATACTGACTGAAAAAATTCCATTTGTGAAAAATTCATACCAATTCAGCGAACCTTTTGAATTTTGATGTAAAAGATCAATAACTGGAGTTAACAATTTAGATAATATATCTAAATGAATTTCTTGTTGATTGAAAGGAATTCCTATAACTCCAATAAAGATAGTAAATAGAACTAATAAAAGAATAGGAAATAGCATAGTATTATCCGATTCATGAGGATAATAAAAAATTTTATTAGATTCAAAATAAGTAATAGTCAGAAGAGCCCTACTTTTTACTTTACTCCGAATTTCATACGGCTTCTTCCAAAACAAAAAAGTCTGTTGGTTATTATTAGTTGTTAATAAAGAGAATAAAGGAAAAGTTATGTTAATAGTTTTTTCCTCTTGTTTACCCCATAATTTTATTGAATAAAATAAACTACTTTTTTTTCCACTGTAATTTTGAAAATGAATATTCAAATGCCCCTGAAAAATAAGTAAATAGATACGAAACATATAAAATCCCGTTAATCCAGCTGCGAACCAAGCTATTAATGCAAAAAGCGACGAATACGTCCAACTATCATTCAGAATTTCGTCTTTTGACCAAAAACAGGCAAGAGGCGGAATACCACAAAGAGAAAGCGTTCCTACTAAAAAAGCCGTTTTTGTAATTGGCACATGTTTTTTTAAACCGCCCATACAAACAAGATTCTGGCTTTTATACGGGGAATATCCAACAACAGCTTCCATTGAATGAATAATCGATCCAGATCCTAAAAACAACAATGCTTTCGAATAAGCATGAGTAATCAAATGATATAAAGCGGCTCGATAAGATCCCATGCCCAAAGCTAACATCATATAACCCAATTGAGACATTGTAGAATAGGCTAAGCCTTTCTTAATATCTTTTTGAGCAACAGCTAAAGTAGCCCCCAAGAGTACTGTTATTATGCCTATTAAAGATATTAGGTTCATTATCGAAGGTATAAATATAAAAATAGGTAGAAAGCGTGCTACAAGAAAAATTCCCGCCGCTACCATAGTGGCCGCATGGATAAGAGCCGAAATAGGAGTCGGTCCTTCCATAGCATCAGGCAACCATACATGAAGGGGAAATTGTGCAGATTTAGCAACTGCCCCACCAAATAAAAGAAAGGCACATAAAGTAAGAACCAAAAAATGACTCTGATTATTTGAAATCAAAAAAAAGTTATTGAATAGTTCGAACAAATCTTGAAATTCAAAACTGCCTATTATCCAATAAAGACCTAAGATTCCTAATAATAATCCAAAATCGCCTATACGATTAGTTACAAATGCTTTTTGACAAGCAATTGCTGCAAGGGGTCGTGTGAACCAAAAACCTATTAATAAATAAGAACACATTCCAACCAGTTCCCAAAAAATATAAATTTGTATCAAATTAGAACTAGTAACCAATCCCAACATTGAGGTATTGAACAAACTCAGATAAGCAAAAAATCTTAAATATTCCTGATCATGAGACATATAATTGTCACTATAAATAAGAACGAAAATTCCAACAGTAGTTATTAATATTAACATAATGGAAGTAAGTGAATCAAAAAAGTAGCCGAATTCAAAAGATAAATCATTATCGATTGCCCAAGACCATACATAATGATATGTAGAACTTCTATTAATTTGTTGAATAGATAGATCAAGCGAAAAAAGCATGACTATACTTAATAATAAAATACTGGGAAAAGACCACATACGCCGAAGGTTTTTTGTTGAGGTCGGAAAAAACATAAGTCCTACTCCCATTAAAATAGGAATAGAAAGTGGAATCAAAGGTACGATCCATGAATATTGATGTGTATACTCCATAAAACTTTTTTTCTTACTTAATACTTAATTATTTTTTTTTCTAATTCTCTATGTCTTATTCTTAATTTAAAAAAGGATAAAAAAATGCTTCATCCCTTTTTTTTTTTTATACTTACTTCATTTATGAGTAAACTTTCTATGAGTCAATTTGGATTTTGAAATAAACAGTTTTAGTCTTGCCAATAAATTATATTTACGCTTATTATATATAATAAAGTATTTGATAGTTTTCTTTCTGTTCTTTCCATATTATTATTAATATAATGAAAAGATTTATGAAAAATAAAATTTATTTATTATTTTTTTTTAAGTCTATTTTCTAAATATTGAAATTCAAAAGTATAGAAGAATTAAAAATGAGAAGAATAAAATGAAGTAAAGCATTTTTTTTTTATAAATGTCTTTCACATACTATTTATAGTGCTAAATTAGTACTAAATGATTTTTTTGTTCGAATGGCAGTTCCAAAAAAACGTACTTCTATATCAAAAAAGCGTATTCGTAAAAATATTTGGAAAAACAAAGGGTATCGGGTAGCCTTGAAAGTATTTTCATTAGCAAAATCTCTTTTTACGGGAAATTCAAAAAGTTTTTTTTCTATCTCAAATAAAAAATAAAACACTTGAATAATTTTTATAAACTTTATTCAAAACTCAACCCAGTAATTTACGTTTCATTTTTGAAAAATTTTGTAATTAGTTGAGTTCATCTTTTCTTTTTTTTTTTTCGGGGTGGGGGATTCTTATTTCCCCATCGCCTATTCCTATTTGTGTATTATAATAACTTGTTAGTGTTTTATTTCTATTTTCTCTATCGTATTTATTATCTATAATTTATTATTATTATAGCAGAAGATATATAAGATCCTTAGTTTAGTCAAAATCAATGGGTTCTTGAAACTAATTGATGAAGTTTTCATTTTGTAACTTTCTGAATCTAAAGTAGTATTACTCTGAATTATTTTATATCCTTCCCATAAACCCAATTGGGAAAGAGACCTTTTCCTATTTAGTGGATACACAAATAATGCCTCAATTTAAAGTGATAAAAAAATCCTATGTTTGTATGGGAAGATGAAGCAAGTCATTTTTTTCGAATTCTAAATTAGAAATCAGAAATCCTTTTTTTTTATTTTAAAGGATGGCCCAATTATGATAGGAATCTAAACTTTTTTACATTAGACATGTTTACGACAATCCAAAGCTATGCAAATTACATAAATTTTTTTAAATCCTTTGAAATCTGTAGATGCCATGTTTAAATTGTGATACTCAAAACCATCTTTTTTATTCAGTGATTCATTCATAAAAATCATATTATATGTAAATAAAAATGAATTATTAACAAACGGAAATGATAAAGAACATTTTGAGCTCTATTCATGAATGGAAGTCACAACTTTTTAGTTTTTTAGTTAGAACGAAAAAGTTCGATTTTAGTAAAACAGGAACTACAAAACTTCCGTTCTTGCTACTTTACTTTAGAAACTAGAAATTTTTAATTAAATAAAAAAAGGATAATAAAGATTCTTTTTTTAACCCTCAAACTTCTATTGAAATGAAACCTGTTTTTATTCATCAATTTTAAAGCTTCCTACAAAATAAATATTGCATTGGATTGACCCCTTCATTCAATCTCGACGGTTGAATATGAATAAAACATGAGTTATTATTATTTTGAGCAAGCCGCTATGGTGAAATTGGTAGACACGCTGCTCTTAGGAAGCAGTGCTAGAGCATCTCGGTTCGAGTCCGAGTGGCGGCATAGCGTCTTATAAAAAAGGTATAATATAAATCCTATAATAAAATAAATTCCGAATTTCCATTCCATATAATAATAATCGAGAAACCTTCTCTTCTCCTTTTTTCATAATCTTTATTTTATGATTTTTTCAATTTTAGAACATATATTAACTCATATATCCTTTTCGATCGTTTCAATTGTAATTACAATTCATTTTTTAACTTTATTAGTCGATGAAGTCGTAGGACTATATGATTCATCAGAAAGGGGTATGATAGCCACCCTTTTCTGTATAACAGGATTATTAGTCACTCGTTGGATTTATTCGGGGCATTTTCCATTAAGTAATTTATATGAATCATTAATCTTTCTTTCATGGAGTTTCTCCATTATTCATATGGTTTCCTATTTTCATTTTAAAAAGCATAAAAATGCTTTAAGTGCAATAACCGCATCAAGTGCTATTTTTACCCAAGGCTTTGTTACTTCGGGTCTTTTAACCAAAATGTATCAATCCGCGCTATTAGTACCTGCTCTCCAATCCCAGTGGTTAATGATGCACGTAAGTATGATGGTATTTGGCTATGCAGCTCTTTTATGTGGATCATTATTATCAGTAGCCCTTCTAGTCATTACATTTCGAAAAGTCATAAAGATTTTTAGCAAAAGCAATATTTTATTAAATACGGCATTTTCCTTTGAGGAAATGAAATACCTGGATGAGAGAAAGAATGTTTTACTAAACACTTATTTTCTTTATTCTCGAAATTATTACAGGTATCAATTGGTTCAACAATTGGATTATTGGAGTTATCGTATTATTAGTCTCGGGTTTCTCTTTTTAACCATAGGGATTCTTTCGGGAGCAGTATGGGCTAATGAGGCATGGGGATCATATTGGAATTGGGATCCCAAGGAAACTTGGGCATTTATTACTTGGACCATATTCGCGATTTATTTACATACCCGAACAAATCAAAATTTGGAAGGTGTAAATTCTGCAATTGTGGCTTCCGCGGGCTTTCTTATAATTTGGATATGCTATTTTGGAGTCAATCTATTAGGAATAGGTTTACATAGCTATGGTTCATTTCCATTAACATCGAATTGAATGAAAAAGCAGAACAAATACAAACATAGGACAGCATATAATATACATAAGAAAACTTAATGTAAGCCGCCAAGAAAAGAACCTTTTGAATCACTCCGCTACTTGTACTTGATTCAAAAGGTTCTCACAAAGGCCAAACATATCTGATTCAAATTCAATTTGATTTTGACTTTTTCTTTCTTTTTTACTCAACTTAAAAAAAAATGAAACCTAAGAACAGAAAAAATCATTTTTTTTTCACCTTTTTCAATTGTAAAGCAAATCATTTTCAAAATCATTTTAAATAGGATTTATTTTTTTTATTACTAAAACCTATCTATAAAAATAATTAGCTAGAATAGCTTCGACTTTCTCACCCGATAGTGATAAAACGAAATCCGGATAAATACCAATACCTATTACGGGTAGAAAGATAGAGATCGAAACAAATAACTCTCTTGGTCCAGAATCAAAAAAATAGGAGTTTGGAGCATTAAATAGCTTGTATCCGTAGAATATTTGACGTAACATAGATAATAAATAAATAGGAGTTAATATCATTCCAATTGCCATTACAAAAATAATTAATATTTTTGGCATTAAAAAATATTTTTGACTGCTAATTATTCCAAAAAAGACTATCAATTCTGCAACAAAACCACTCATGCCCGGTAATGCAAGAGAAGCCATCGATAAGATACTGAACATCGTAAACATTTTTGGAATTGGAAGAGCCATTCCGCCCATTTCGTCGAGATAAACAAGACGTATTCTATCATAACTCGTTCCTGCCAAGAAAAAAAGTGCAGCGCCAATAAATCCATGAGATATTATTTGTAAAAAGGCTCCGTTGAGTCCCGTATCGGTTATAGAGCCAATTCCTATAATTATGAAACCCATATGAGATACAGAGGAATAGGCTATTCTTTTTTTTAAATTACGTTGAGCAAGAGATGTTGAAGCTGCATAAATTATTTGCATTGTGCCTACTATCATCAACCAGGGAGAAAATATAGAATGAGCGTGGGGTAATAATTCCATATTGATCCGAACTAATCCATATGCTCCCATTTTTAATAAGATTCCGGCTAGAAGCATACAAGTACTATAATGTGCCTCCCCATGGGTGTCTGGTAACCATGTATGTAAGGGTATAATCGGTGATTTGACAGCAAAAGCAATAAGAAATCCAATATAGAATATTATTTCCAGTGCGAGAGGATACGATTGATTAGCTAATGTTTCAAAATTGAATGTTGGTTCATTAGAACCATATAAACCGATACCCAAAACCCCTACTAATAGAAAAAAGGAACCTCCCGCAGTGTACAAAATAAACTTTGTAGCTGAATACAGACGTTTCTTTCCCCCCCACATAGATAGAAGTAGATAAACAGGAATTAATTCTAACTCCCACATGATGAAAAAAAGCAAAAGGTCTCGAGAAGAAAATGATCCTATTTGACCACTGTACATTGCTAACATCAGGAAATGAAATAGTCGGGAATCCCGAGTAACTGGCCAAGCCGCTAAAGTAGCTAAAGTTGTGATAAATCCTGTCAGTAAAATAGGTCCTATAGAAAGTCCATCTATTCCCAATCTCCAGTAAAAATCAAAAAAATTGATCCATTTATAATCTTCCGCCAGCTGGATTAATGGATCGTCCAATTGGAAATGATAACAAAATACATAGGTCATTAGAAGTAGTTCTAAGGTGGATATAGAAATGGTATACCACCTAATTAGCTTATTTCCTCTATGAGGAAGAAAGAAAATTAAAGAGCCCGCAGATATTGGCAAAACTACAATTATTGTTAACCAAGGAAAGTAATTCGTGGTAAAGACAAGATACACTTGGACCAGAAAAACCCGCGCTCGAAAATAGAATCTTTATTCTTTTTTTTTTTTTGAGTACGGGTTTTTCAGTAAAAAAATAAAATGTATTCAAAATGTATTCAAGTGGGTTTTACGGAACATATCAATAAGCTAGACCCATACTTCGGGTTGTTTCATGCCATAAATAAACTCGAACACTCAAGAAATCCGTTGGACAGGCAGATTCACATCTCTTACAACCAACACAGTCTTCTGTTCTTGGGGCGGAAGCAATTTGTTTAGCTTTGCATCCATCCCAAGGTATCATTTCTAACACATCGGTGGGGCACGCTCGGACACATTGGGTACACCCTATACATGTATCATAAATTTTTACTGAATGTGACATGGGATCTATGAATTTTTGAACGTTATCAAATTTCGATCTAGTAAACTTGTAAATGAATCATATATTTAAACGCCAGATGAATCAACGATTTACCAGAAATTTTCTAATCAATGGACTTCTGGATCAGCTCATGAGAAGTGGCTAAGATACTTTGATTTATTACGTTTTCGTAAATAGAATCTAGATTCTAACATATTCTACATGCTAATTCAAATTGGTGGATATTCTAATTTTGATTATTATTCCTACTTATTCAATAAAGTTGATTGATTGATACGCGTTGATTTTCTGTTACGATAAATTGACGAAACAATAGCCAACCCAATAGCTGCTTCAGCGGCTGCAATAGCTATAACAAAAATTGAGAAAATATCTCCCTTTAACTGGCGACTATCAAAAAAATCAGAAAATGTTACAAAATTGATATTAACTGCATTCAATATAAGTTCAAGACACATAAGAGCCCTAACCATGTTTCGACTCGTGATTAATCCATAAATACCGATAGAAAATAAATAGGCACTCAAAACAAGTACATGTTCGAGCATCATTGACCAACTCCTTATCAATGTCGGTTCATTTCAATATGAACAAAAATTCAACAGATTCGAGATTGACTAGAATAGAACAAAACAAGTACGGAACAAAAGAATGTATTGAAAATAGATCAAATAAAAGAATATCCCTTTTAGACATGAACAGTATTCAAATAGAATTTTTGTGAAATAGGTGGGATAACATAGAAGAAAGTGAAATTTGAATTGTTTGCTGTTGCTAGTTATAACGATTTATTACTGACGAGCCACAGCAATTGCGCCTATCAAACCAACTAAAAGAATTATTGAAATCAGTTCAAACGGAAGAAAAAAATCTGTTGATAAATGAATTCCAATTTGTTGACTATTACTTATCAAATCTTGTTCTATAAGTTGGTTTGATCTTGTAGTCCAAATAATCCCGTACCATGACGTATCGAAAATAGTAGTAATTAGCGAAAGAAGAATACTTGTACAAACCAGTGAAGTAACCCCATCCCCAACGATCGACAGATTCAAATCCTTGTAATATTCTGAACCATTCATGAACATGACGGCAAATATGATTAAAACATTTATGGCTCCTACATAAATAAGGAGCTGGGCAGCGGCTACAAAATGAGAATTTGAAAGAATATAGAATAAGGATATACAAACAAGAACCAATCCCAACGAAAAGGCAGAATAAATTGGATTGGTAAGTAATACTACTCCCAGTCCCCCTAATATAAGACCCGATCCCAGTAAAACTATAAGAAAATCGTGTATTGGTCCAGGCAAATCCATTATATGTAAAATAGGAGATAAATTGAAATGCTTTTCATGATCGTATTGACCCGACCGGGAAAAAACTAAAGGTTTTTTGATTTTCATTTTATGATAGGTTCCTAATTGAATTCAATTCTAATCTATTAGGTATGATATGGGTACAATTGTTGGACAGTTTCTTTTTTGATTCTTTTATTTTCTTAAATTAAGAAATTAAATTAAGAATAAGGATATTTTTTGAAAGTATATTTTTCGAAAAAATTACGACTCTATTGATAGATTTTTAATAAAAAAGTCGAAATTCTCATCAACCAATGAATTTCTAGTTGAATTTTTCATTATTGGCCAAACAAAGAGAAAGACCTTATCTCATTCTTTTAATTTAAACCAAAAAAACGGAACCTTAAGAATTGGTAATTTCTCTTTATTTAATAGAATAGGGCGGTTACCTACTCAGTTTTTCTTTGAGGCGAATTCAAAATTGTTCGAATTGTATAATCATCAATTACTGACATTGGTAAACGGCCCAAAGCAATTTGATTATAATTCAACTCGTGACGGTCGTAAGTAGAAAGTTCATATTCTTCAGTCATCGATAAACAATTTGTTGGACAATACTCAACGCAGTTACCACAAAATATACAAATTCCGAAATCAATACTGTAATTAAGTAATCGTTTTTTTCGAATATCAGTTTCAAATTTCCAATCAACAACAGGCAGATCTATAGGACATACACGAACACATACTTCACAAGCAATACATTTATCAAATTCGAAATGGATTCGGCCGCGGAAACGCTCCGATGTGATTAATTTTTCATAAGGATATTGAATAGTTACAGGCAAACGATTTGCGTGGGATAAGGTAATCATGAAACTTTGACCAATGTACCTTGCTGCTCGTACTGTTTGTTGACCATAATTCATGAACCCAGTTACCATAGGGAACATATCAGGAATCTATATGAATAGTTTTATCTTCGTTTCTTTCTCTTGTTTGAACTTAAACCAAGTCTATTGTTTGCTATTTACAGTGAAAAAAGTTGAAAAGAGGTTGTTAATAATAGATTACCGAGAGAGATTGGTAAAAGAAATTTCCATCCAAGATTTAAAAGTTGGTCCATTCTTAACCTAGGTAAAGTCCATCTTGTTGTGATAGAAATAAACAAGAACAAATAAGTTTTAGCTAATGTAATAAAGATACCAATTGTAGTTCCAAAGATTCCATCCACTTTATTTATTTCAAATAGCTCAGGAACAAATATGTATGGAATGGAAATATTCCAACCACCCAAGTAAAGAACCGTTACGAATAACGAAGAAAGTAATAGATTTAGATAGGAAGCAACATAAAATAAACCAAATTTGATACCCGAATATTCGGTTTGATAACCTGCTACTAATTCTTCCTCCGCTTCTGGTAAATCAAAGGGTAATCTCTCGCATTCGGCTAGGGCAGAAATTAGAAAAACGATAAATCCTATAGGCTGACGCCACAAATTCCATCCCCAAAAACCATATTTTGACTGCGCCTCAACTATATCAACTGTACTTGAACTGTTAGATAATCATAGTCGGTGATAACATCACTGTTCCCACCGCTATTCCAGAACCGTACATGAGGTTTTCGCCTCATACGGCTCCTCGTGGGTCAAAAAAAATCTAAGGACCAGATCAGTATTATTTACTATTTAGCTAGCTATGGTTGTAGAATAGAAAGAGTCAAAATCTATTTGAGGGTCCAAAATTATACCAATGGAATTCCGTCTGCTATACTCTAAAATAATAATAAATAAAGGCGCTTCCGAATTGATCTCACCCGTTAATAATTTGACTTTGTTGAGTAATAACTTAATCCTTAAATAAAAAACTCCTTTCAGAAATATCAATAAATAGTTTATTTCAACCCATCATTTTCGATTACGAAAAGGAATTAGACGTTACATTAGCTAATGAATCATGAGACAAATTATATCTCTCTAAATCTATGCTAAATATATGAAAAAGACGGAATAAAAAAGATTTCTTTTTTTTTTCTTGTTTGTTTTTCGTTCCTATTCTTCTTTCTTATAAAACCAATATAAGAGAAGGGGCTAAAACTAAAATCAAAAATAAAGGATTATTTCGTTCCTGATAGTCATTGCTTTAATGGGTGGATAGGAGCATACTCTGGATCGGAATCGGGGGAAGTACTGCCTTATCATTTCTACCAATTTAAAGCCCCAATTAGTATTCTTTTTATGTTATGCAGAAATATCTTTTTAGAGAATTTCCATAATCTCCATTACTAATCCTTTGTGCATTTTTGTGTTCCTAATCATCCACTCATTTTTTGTTCAATCGCCCGTTTCGTTTGATAATACATGTATGGTAGGTAATTCATACAAAGAATAGTGAAAAGGCCATACGGTTGATCTTTTGAGCCCGCTTCAAGCTGGGTTGTCTAATCAACCAGTCTTGGGGTAAAGGACCTCTTCCGCTTATGTTTATTTCCACTTAACTCTTGTCTTGTACATAGGAAATGAGACTCCATTTTTTTTACTGCAAATTTATAAGCTGCTTTCTTTCACTCATATATAACTATCTAATTTACTTTATCAACCAAAAGGATAATAAATAATATCTATTCAATTCGTTCAACTTGTTTTCTAAAGCGAAAGAAAAGAATGAATAGGGAAAAGAAAGAAAAGTTTGTATTTCAACGAATCGCACGTAGAGATATTGATAAAACACATAAAGTTAATGGTATTTCATAACTAATCGATTGAGCAGCAGCTCGTAAACCACCTAAAAAGGAATATTTATTATTCGATCCGTATCCTGACATAAGAAGGCCAACAGGGGCAATACTTGAAATGGCAATCCATAAAAAAATACCGATATTGAGATCAGCTAAAACAAGATGATAGCTAAAAGGAATTACTAAAAAACTTAGTAAAATTGATATGACTGCTATAGATGGTCCAATACTGAATAAACGGGTATTTCCTCTAGCTGGAAAAAGATTCTCTTTGAAAAGCAGTTTTGTCCCATCTGCTAGAGCTTGAAGAATTCCCAAAGGACCGGCGTATTCAGGCCCAATACGTTGTTGTATTCCTGCGGATATCTCTCTTTCTAACCATACAATTACCAGTACGCCTACTGTGATCCCCAATACAAGAGTCAAAATAGGGACAAAGATCCATACGATTCCATAGACCTCTTTGAAAAATTCCAATCTGGAAAAAGAATTAATATCTTGTACTTCTATTTCTGTTGTATAAACTATCATTTCAACGATCAACTTCTCCCATAATGATATCTATGCTACCTAGTATCGTCATAATATCAGCCAATTTCATTCCTTTAACTAACTGAGGAAGAATTTGCAAATTGATAAAACCCGGCGGGCGAATTTTCCATCTCCAAGGAAAACAACTTTTGTCCCCTATTAGAAAAATTCCCAATTCTCCCTTTGGGGCTTCAACTCTCGCATAAAGTTCTTGCTTCGGCAATTCAAATGTGGGAGAAGGTTTTTTACTAATGAATCGATATTCAAAATCATTCCATTCTGGATCCCTTTCTCTATCAAAGCATCGGATTTCTAAATTCTCATAGGGACCTCCTGGAAGGAATTCCAGGGCCTGTTGAATTATTTTTATGGATTCCGTCATTTCACTGATTCGGACTAAATAACGAGCTAATGAGTCTCCTTCTTTTTGCCACTGGATTTCCCAATGAAATTCGTCGTAACACTCGTAATGATCAACTTTACGAAGATCCCATTGTATTCCAGATGCTCGTAGCATCGGTCCGGATAAACCCCAATTTATTGCTTCTTCTCCACTAATAATGCCTACTCCTTCAACTCGTTCTAAAAAAATGGGATTTCGCGTAATAAGTTTTTGATATTCAACAACTCCTGTTAAAAAATAATCGCAGAAATCCAAACATTTATCTATCCAGCCATAAGGCAGGTCGGCTGCTACTCCTCCGATACGAAAATAATTATGCATCATTCTCATCCCAGTCGCAGCTTCGAATAGATCATATACTAATTCTCTTTCTCTGAAAATATAGAAAAAAGGGGTCTGTGCGCCAATATCCGCCATAAAAGGTCCAAGCCATAAGAGATGAGAAGCTAGACGACTTAACTCCAACATAATGACTCTGATATAGCTCGCTCTTTTAGGCACTTGAATATTTCCCAATTGTTCTGGTCCATTTACGGTTATTGCTTCTGTGAACATAGTAGCTAAATAATCCCAACGTGTTACATAAGGTAAAAATTGTATAATTGTTCGGTTTTCCGCAATTTTTTCCATTCCTCTGTGTAAATAACCTAATATTGGTTCGCAGTCAACAACATTTTCACCGTCTAAGGTAACGATGAGGCGAAGAACGCCGTGCATTGATGGGTGGTGAGGTCCCATATTGACTATCATAAGGTCTCTTTCTGTAGCTGGTCTATTCATAAGTTTTTCCTCGATTCATTCTTACATGAATTGCTGAAAACGAAAAGAAGTTTATCAAAATTCTCAAGATCTAATAAATGAAAAAACTAAGTAAAAATTTTTAAATTAACGATTTTTTAACTCCCGAATATCCAACTCACTAATTAATTCTTTATAGCGTACTCGATTTTTCTTTGATAAGTAAGACAGCAGCCGTTGACGTTTTCCCAGAATTTTTCGTAGACCTCTCTGAGATGAATAGTCTTTTCTGTGCAATTCCAAATGGGAAGTAAGTCTTCGTATCTTATTGGTGAAACTTACTATTTGAAAGTCAACAGACCCCCGCTTTTCTTCTTTTTTTTCTTGAAAAATAACTGAGATGAATGAATTTTTTACCATAAAACAAAATCTTATCCCCTTTTATAATTTATAATTTTTTGATGTGAATTTGATTAATCAGTAATAATAATATTAGTCATTTTGATATACAGAATGACCTTAAGTTCATTATAAACTTCCTACTTTTTTTATAAAATAAATAAATGAACAAAATCTTCTTATCTTTTTTTGTATTCCTATACAAATAAAAAAAAAAAAGAAGATTTTGTTCATTTATTTATAGATCTAATTGATAATATGTATGTCATTAAATTAGTATCCTCTTTCAGGATGGAATGTAAGACAATCCTCGCGTCTATCTATTTGTTTTCATATAGCCGACATATTCTATTACCTAATAATATATGTATATATGGCAAAATTCATGTAAATGGACTTGTAACTAACAAATTTTCAACCGTGGATACATATGTATCCTGACCATACTGAAACGACTGCCATTATGAGTATTAAACCAATAGCGATTCATACAAGCTAAATCTTCTAGTCGATAATTGGGCCAAAGAAAGAACTTCATTTTAATTAGTTTCTTTTTATCGATACCGAGATATTTGCCTCTATTTAAAACTTGACCACAGTTTTTTACCTGATTGCAAAATACCGGATTTCTATGTATATCATTTCTATCCCTTGAGTTTAAAAAATATAGAATTCGCAATTCTCTACGGCCTTTAGGGGATAAAAGAGTTTCAGGAACAAAGAAATCATAATGATTTTTGTCTCTATTTTGAGTCATTTTTTGATGTCTTAAAATGGATTCATCAAATTTATTCTTATCAAACCATTCTCGAAATTTTTGATTCCTTTGGTATTTATTCTTATGAAGGTATTTATTCTTATGAACCAAAAAAATACCTATGGTTTGATATAGAATCAATTGTCCATCGTTTTTTATAGACGGATAAGGATAAGTCGGTTCGATAATCAATGCTCCGCTTGTACTTAATTCTCTAGGAGTGCGCCTTTTTAGAGTCCAAATATCCACAGTCAGTTCTCCCCGTTTAAGATAGGATATAGCAACGTCCTTTGGATTTCTCAATCTAAGCAGGAGACAATAGGCTCTAATATTATTGACCATTTTTTTATTTACAACCCTTTCCCAACTCAATTGAAAATACAAAAAACTTTCTAGGAAGGAATAAAGCTCTATAGCTTCGGGGCTCATGTTGGCCTTTTTTTTTCTACGTTGTTTTTTTATGCCTGATCTACCTCCATTTTCATCTGATAGAGGAGCCCCTTCCCCTTGGTTTAGAGGATCTTTTTCTTCTTGATTTCCATTCTCGAATCTAAGAATTCTTTTTTTTTTATTTGATTCTATTAAAGGGTTACTTTCAGTAATGTTTTTCTTAATGTTTTCATTTCCATTCAAATGAAAGTTGAAAAGAAGTAATTTTATTGGTATGATCCCCGGTTTAATCTTATATGCATTATATAGTGGCACAAATTCTGGGAAGAACCAAAGTTCTAGTTCTGGATTCGAACTAATACGACCTACTATTTCCTCATTCATTTCCATCCAATCAAAGAAGGATCTTTTTTTTTTGAATCGGTTGATTTTTGAATTTTTAGAAATTGGTAAATAAAAAGGACCCCTCTTCATTTTTTGATTCTTATTCTTGGTGCCGCTATTGGCCCAGTAATGAATCTCGACCTTATTATTTCTAAGGCAAAAATCAATCATTTTCCACCTACAAAATTTTCTATCTGGAAATTTCTCCTCAGCCATAATATCATTTTCTCCTAGATAATTATAAATAGGTAGCCCATCTGGCATATCAAAAAATTTGCGTTTATCTATCTTGTAATTATCAAAAATCTCTTCTTTACTATTTATTTGTAATGGTGATCTATAAATATATGAGTCTTTCTTCTCTTCATAATTAATAGATTTATATGAGAAAAAATCATGTCTATGATGTTTTTTAAAATTAGATGATTTTTTATATTCTTGATTCAGTAATGAATCAGGTTCGAAATCATTTTGTTTTTCATCATGAATTAATCCTTCTTTTTCATATGAGTCCCATTTGTTAAAATCGTTTTTTTGAGTCATACAGTGTCGATTGACTTTATTTCGCCATTTTTCTGGTACTAATTTTAGCCAGCTAATCTGAGAGAAATCATATTGATAATGCCCCCTTAACCAGTTTTTCCATTGATTCCTTTCAGAATGCCAAAAGTCTTTATGTCTCAATCCAGAATGAAATATTCCCTCTTTCCGAAAAAAATCCTTTATTTCATTTTTAAGAAAAAGAGATATTCCATGATATTGAAGGATAGACTTGAATTTATAGAAGTTAATAACTCGAGTTTGCGATATTTTATAAAATACATATGCTTGCGAGAAGGAGGACGAGTTACAAAAAGTTGTTGAATTCTTATTTTGAATATTATCAAGGGAATTTTTATTAGTTAAAATAAAGTGAAATTTTTTTGTATTTCTTTTCTTAATTCTTTTTTCATTTTCTTTCTTATTGGAAATGGATTTCTCGATCATTTTTTTTCTTGATTCAATAAAAAGTTGTGCATTGGTTCTTGCAATATTAATGATACATAGAAAAAAATCTATGTATATTTTTTCCATGAAAAATTTGATAAAAAAATCAAATTTACGGATTAATCGAGTATTTCTTCTTTTTAATATTTGACAAAATTTTTTTAATGATTCTAATATTTTATTATGATAACTTTTTTTATTAGAATGAATATTTTTTTCTTGAGTTAGAAATCCATTTTTCTTCTCATTTAGAATTCTTTCTAGTTTCTTGTTGATTGTACTTGTTCTCTCAGTCAGATCTTTCATTTTTTTTTCTGTCAGTGAAAAATTTGTCCATTCTGTAGATCGAATTTGAATAGGTGATTCACGAATCATCTGATTATTCATTATAGAATCGTCGGTTTTAGTTTCACCCAATTCGTAGTTTTTGATGCTCCATTTTTTTATTTCTTTTGACACCTTTCGAAGAAATTTTGCTCGTTCTTTAAAAACATTAAAAACTATAAAAGACTGATTTTTTAATTTTTTCACTTTTTTTTTCAGTTCTTTAAAAATAGGTTCAAAAAATGAAGACCCTTTTAGTTTTCGAGGGGGACCAAAAGGATGGTCAGTTTCCAGTCCAAAAATTGTTAAAAAACAAAAATCATTTTTTTGCGCTTTCTGTGTTTTCAAGGGTTTTAACTTAGATCGGTGCCAAGGTTTCAGGTAAAAAGGAAATAATATTTTTATCTGAATACCGTCTGTTAACCAGTTTTTTGGAAATTCTTTGTCGGATAATTCAACACCATTATAAGTGCATCGAATATGCATTTCTCGATTCCAATCCTTGAAGTCTTCGGACCATTCG